CTAGAATTCTTATTAATTCGATTCTAATTAGTATATTGTAATTATGAGATTTTCATTTTAATTAATATAGATCAAAGTATATATCTAAGTGAGTATATATAATAAGTGCAAGGAATGTAGAACTAACTAAATGGACTTATTCATCTTTCGACATGAAAGATATGTATGATAATTTAGTTTCTTATTCTTCCTCTATTCTTATTCGTTTGTTCTTGTCTTCTAATTTAATATTTAATAAAGAAAAGGTTTTTTACAAATTAACGAAAGATTTCTAGGCTTCTTAGTCAAAATGAGAGATATAGAAAAATACACAATTATATATTTTCTATATTTGAATTTATTCGATAATACATACGTAAGAAGGGAAGATGAACTTCGCCTAATTTCACAAAAGCAAGAAGTCATTCTTTTATAGAGGCTTGCTGATTCGTAATCATGAATATTTAGTAATCAGAAATATTAGTAAAAAAAAAAAATAAAAATTATATGCAACTTGTGATTCTTTCTACAATTAGATCTTATAGATCTTAAGTCACTAAATAAAACCCCATTCTTCTTATTTTTACTTTGATTCCGATAAACTAACTACGTGTTTACTACAAAAAACTAATTAAACTTAATACTCTTTGAATTTTGATTCAAAGGAAAGAAAGCGTGTAGTTGAAATAATTCACTCAGAACGCTTTTTAAAGGATTACGTGGTACGATTAGATCGAATAAGCCTTTCTGAAATAAATATTCGGCCGCTTGTGACCCTTCGGGTACTGTTTTATTCAATGTTTGTTCAATTACTCTTTTACCCGCAAATGCAATGTAGGCATTGGGTTCGGCAATAATGATATCCCCCAACATACCAAAACTAGCTGTCACCCCACCCGTAGTCGGAGATGTAAGAATTGGTACATAAAATAGTTTTTTATTTGATTGATAATCGTATAAAGCAGAAGATATTTTAGCCATTTGCATCAAGCTCAAACTTCCTTCTTGCATACGTGCACCCCCAGAAGCACACACTAGAATAAGAGGTAGAAATTTTTTGGTAGCATACTCTATCAAACGGGTAATTTTCTCCCCGACTACAGATCCCATACTACCCCCCATAAACTGAAAATCCATAACCCCAATTGCTACGGGAATACCGTTTAATTGGCCTATGCCTGTTTGAACAGCCTCAGTTAACCCTGTCTTTCTTTGATAAGAATCAATACGATCTTTATACGGCTCCTCCTCCGAATGAAATTCAATGGGATCCAGAGAGACCATGTCTTCATCCATAGGATCCCAAGTGCCTGGATCAATCAAAAGTTCTATTCTATCTGAACTACTCATTTTCAAATAATATCCGCATTGTTCACAAATATTCATTTTTGATTTAAAAATTTTCTTATAAGTTAATCCATAACACTTTTCGCATTGAACCCACAAATGCCTGTATTTTTGAGTTACATCGAGATTATTATAACTTTCTCTTAGAGTTAAATCACCTGCATTCCTTATACTCGAACTCTCGCTTTCACTACTATTTCTACTTTCACCATAAATGGAACGAAAAGGGTAACTGTCACTATAATTGTCACTACTACTTACAATAATCACATTAATAGTTACATTGACAGAATCAAGATAACTGTCAATGTAACTATTAATGTGATTATTCCAACTATATTGAGTATCATACATGTAACGATAATAGTAAGGATCGTCACTATTAGATCCATTATTCAGATAACCAGAATCCGGATAACTAGAAAAGGGGTTTTCGAGTTCACTCAGAAAAAAATGATCATTTTTAATCTCAAAAAGATGATTTTCAAAATATATGGAATAGCTGTATCCATTCCTATCCCTAACTAGAAAAGTATCATCAGAGATGAAATTCCAAACGTCCTTGACGTCAAATAAAGGATCAACATTACTGTAAGTAGAACTGTCACTATAACCCCAACTATGATGATCCCTATCATTTCTATTCGGGTCTTTGCTTTTACTGATATTTTGATTTTCATCAATAGGACCAAGGCTGCCCATTGATTTACTTAATTCACACCTGTGTTCTAACTCTTTATTAGACAACATCGAATTGAACTGCCATTTTTCCATAGAGTTTTCTTGCCCCCTATTTTATTTACATGAAAATACAATAAATGAATAGTCATTCGATGAAAAAGAATTTATTTGAATATCCTATTTCCTATCAGAATAAACATAGAAATCAAATCACTAGGATTATTAACTAATGAGGCGCGTAAGTATTGAAAAAAAAAAGGAATACTGATTCTCTCCTAATTTCGTCTCTACTAATTTACTAATAAGGACTTTGCTTTTTTTTGTAAAATCTCATCTAATAAAATAATAAGTAAAGTTTCGATTGCAACACAAAACGAAAAGGACAATATACAGGATGGGTAAAAAAGGGTTTTGATGCTTAGCTCGATCCAGGGAAACTAGAACATATAAAAGAATAGACCAATCCTAAGGATCCATAGGATTCATTGTGGAT